AATAAAGTTAATAAACGAATTTTTTTTTTTATCGTTTTTGGTATTTCTTTTCCCCATAGAGATATTGAATAGAAAGAACTACTTTTTTGGCCATTATAATTTTGAAACTGAACGTTTAAATGCCCCTCAAAAGTAAGTAAATAGACCCGAAACATATAAAATGCGGTTAATCCTGCTGTGGAACAAGCTATTATTGCGAAAATCGGTGAATACAACCAACTATCATTAAGAATTTCATCTTTGGACCAAAAACAAGCAAGAGGTGGAATACCACAAAGAGAAAGTGTACCCACTAAAAAAGCGTTTTTTGTAATTGGAACATGCTTTTTTAAACCTCCCATAAGAACCATATTCTGACTTTTATCTGGAGAATATCCAACAATAGATTCCATTGAATGAATAATAGATCCGGATCCTAAAAACAACAACGCTTTAGAATAAGCATGAGTAATCAAATGAAATAAAGCGGCTCGATAAGAACCCATACCTAGAGCTAACATCATATAACCTAGTTGAGACATTGTCGAATAAGCTAAACTTCTTTTAATATCTTTTTGAGCCAGAGCTAAAGTAGCTCCTAATAATAGTGTTATTATACCTATCAAAGATATGAAATTCATTATGTAAGGTATGATTATAAAAAGAGGAAGAAGTCGAGCTACAAGAAAAATTCCCGCTGCTACCATAGTAGCAGCATGGATAAGAGCCGAAATAGGAGTAGGGCCCTCCATGGCATCAGGCAACCATACATGAAGGGGGAATTGTGCCGATTTAGCAACTGCACCAGCAAATAAAAGAAAGGAACACAAAATAACAAATAGAAAATGAACTTCATGATTATAAATCAAGTTATTGAATATTTCGAACAAATCCCGAAATTCAAAACTACCTGTTATCCAATAAAGACCTAAAATTCCTAATAATAAACCAAAATCCCCTACACGATTAGTTACAAACGCTTTTTGACAAGCAGTTGCCGCAATAGGTCGCGTGAACCAAAACCCTATTAATAGGTAAGAACACATTCCAACCAATTCCCAAAAAATATAAATTTGTATCAAATTGGAACTAGTAACTAATGCCAACATTGAAGTATTGAAAAAACTCAGATAAGCAAAAAATCTCAAATATCCTTGATCATGAGACATATAATTATCACTATAAAAAAGAACCAAAATTCCAACAGTAGTAATTAATATTAACATAATAGAAGTAAGTGGATCGATTAAGTAACCGAATTCTAAAGAAAAATCATTATTAATGGTCCAAGACCATACATATTGATAGATAGAACTTCTATTTATTTGCTGAATAGATAGATAGACTGAAAGAATCATAACTATGCTTAACAGTAAAATACTAGGAAAAGCCCACACACGACGAAGATTTTTTGTTGCCGTTGGAAAAAGTAAAAGTCCCACTCCTATTAACATAGGAACTGGTAGTGGAATGAAAGGTATAATCCATAAATATTGATATGTATATTCCATAATAATAAAATAATAAACCTTTTTATTCTTGTTTTATTTTTAATTAATTATTTCTGATTCACCGGCTCTTATCCCCTTTTAGGTTCAATAAAAAATCAAGATATGGAAAACTTAAATACAATTTTCTATTCTTAATTATTCTCAATCTTTTTTTAATACTTCAAATATTCAAACCAAGAAGTTAGAATTGGTCAAATGATATGACTATAATCAAGTTACGATTACAAATTTTTATTATATTAATATGTTAAACTATATTAAGTAAGATTTTTAGGAAGATAGAAAAAAATTGCAATTAATATTATGTATTGCGATAATTTCTATTTATAGAGCAAAGAAAAAGAATTAGACCCAAATTGACTACTTAAAAGATTACTTTATTTTGATATGACTAATATAAATATAATAGTAAATAGTAATAATAGGAGGGCCCATAACTTGACTCTAAAAAACTTTTTTTCGTTCCTTTATTGAAAGAAAAATTCATTGGGGAACTCAGCGATTGTCTTTTAGTGGACTGAAGACATCTTTCGTTGTAGGAAAATATATGATATTCGACATTGTTATTTTCATAGCATAAAAAAGAAATAGACTTAAAAGAAAAAGGAGAATTACTAAAATAACTTTTCAAAAATAATGTATCCTTTTTGATTAACTACTTGTTTTATTCAAATTATGTGTACTCGCTCTTTTGAGCTTGATAAATTGAGTAGCAAAAAAAATGAAAGTAATTTTGAATTAGGGGGTAAGGATTCCATTTTGAAACGTTCAAACTTTCAATCTATTTACCTGTTTTATTACCCCCAAAAATATAGTAGGAAAAAAATGGACAGGGATATCAAAAAAAAACAAAAACTTTTTATTTTTCCATTTTTTTTATTCTATACAATATCTGGAAAAAAAGAACAATTTTAATTGTTTGAACAATAGATGTCTTTCACATCCAACTATAGAAATGAAAAACCTTTTTAATTTTTCATGGCAGTTCCAAAAAAACGTACTTCTATATCAAAAAAACGTATTCGTAAAAATATTTGGAAAAAAAAGGCATATTGGGCAGCACTGAAAGCTTTTTCATTAGCAAAGTCTCTTTCAACCGGAAATTCGAAAAGTTTTTTTGTGCAACAAATAAAATAAATAATCAAACGCTAGATTAACTAATCTAAATCTGAAAATGGTCCCTCTTTTTTTAATCTATTTTATCATTTCCGAATGGGGATTCTTTTTTCCCCATCGGTTCACTTGTCACAATAAAAAATAAGTTTTCTTTTTTTTCTATTCTATATAAAAAAAAAGAAGATATAAGATCTTGAAGATATACTATCTTTAGGAAAAATAAAAAAAAAAAAAAAATATATATTGAATTGACTCCTTCAATCTCGACGATTAACTAAAAATGGATTAGTATTATTTCAAACACCCTACGCCGCTATGGTGAAATCGGTAGACACGCTGCTCTTAGGAAGCAGTGCTAGAGCATCTCGGTTCGAGTCCGAGTGGCGGCATGGCATCTTCTAAAAGAGATATAATAGGTCCTATAATGAATTCAATTCCTAATTTCAATTCCGTATAATTTTGTACCCCCTTTTTCATTTTAAATTATGATATTTTCTACTGTCGAACATATATTAATTCATATATCCTTTTCGATCGTTTCAATTGTAATTACAATTTATTTGATAAGCTTATCAGTCGATGAAATCATAGGACTATATGATTCATCAAAAAAAGGGATAATAGCGACTTTTTTCTGTATAACAGGATTATTAGTTACTCGTTGGATTTATTCGGGACATTTCCCATTAAGTAATTTATATGAATCATTAATTTTTCTTTCATGGAGTTTCTCCATTATTCATATGGTTCCATATATTAAAAAAGAGAAAAATTATTTAAGGGCAATAACTGCACCAACTACTATTTTTAGCCAAGGCTTTGTTACTTCAGGTCTGTTAACTGAAATGAATCAATCAGAAATATTAGTACCTGCTCTCCAATCCCATTGGTTAATGATGCACGTAAGTATGATGATATTGGGCTATGCGGCTCTTTTATGTGGATCATTATTATCAGTAGCTCTCTTAGTCATTACATTTAGAAAAGTTCTAAGGATTTTTAGTAAAAACAAAAATTTTTTAAATGAATCATTTTTCTTTGGAGAGATCCAATACATGAATGAAAGAAACAATGTTTTACTAAACTTTTCTTCTAGAAATTATTACAAGGCTCAAATGATTCAACAATTAGATCATTGGGGTTATCGTATTATTAGTTTAGGATTTATCTTTTTAACCATAGGTATTCTTTCGGGAGCAGTATGGGCTAATGAGGCATGGGGATCCTATTGGAATTGGGACCCAAAAGAAACTTGGGCATTTATTACTTGGACCATATTTGCGATTTATTTACATATACATACTCGAACAACTAAAAATTGGGAAAGTATAAATTCTGCAATTGTGGCTTCTATGGGCTTTCTTATGATTTGGATATGCTATTTTGGGGTAAATTTATTAGGAATAGGCTTACATAGTTATGGTTCATTTAATTTACATTAATATCTAATTAAATTAAAACAAAAAGATCCTGACAAATCCAAAGATAGAATATATACCTATATTTAGTTATTCTCTAAATAACTATATAGAATAAATAGTCTATATTAAGTAAGAATATAAGATAAGAAATAAACTGTCGAGAACCATTTGAATCAAGTAGTGGAGTGATTCAAATGGTTCTCACAAAGTCCAAATCTATCTGGTTACAATTCCAATTCACTTTCAAACTTAAGAGAAAATCGTACTTAAGCTTAAGAGCAAAAATAAGATAAGATTAAGAGAAAAAGATTTCTTTCTCATTCGACAACGAACAATATCCAAAATAATAGGATTGCTTTTTTGATTTGTTCTTTTCCTGAAACCTATCGATAAAAATAATTAGATATAATAGCTTCCACCTTGTCAACGGATAAGGAAAGAACGAAATCCGGATAAATACCGATACCTATTATCGGTAGAAGGATAGAGATCGAAACAAACAACTCTCGTGGTCCAGAATCAAAAAAATAAGAGTTTGGAACGTTAAATAGCCTGTATCCATAGAACATTTGGCGTATCATGGATAATAAATAAATAGGCGTTAATATTATCCCAATTGCCATTAAAAAAGTAACTAGTATTTTTGGCATTAAAAGAAATTTTTGACTGGTAATTATTCCAAAAAATACTAATAATTCTGCAACAAAACCGCTCATGCCCGGTAATGCAAGAGAAGCCATCGATAAGATACTGAACATCGTAAATATTTTTGGAAGGGGGATAGCCATTCCACCCATTTCGTCGAGATAAAGAAGACGTATTCTATCATAACTCGTTCCTGCCAAGAAAAAAAGGGCAGCACCAATAAATCCATGAGAGATTATTTGTAAAACGGCTCCATTGAGTCCCGTATCAGTTAGAGAGCCAATTCCAATAATTATAAAACCCATATGAGATATAGAGGAATAGGCTATTCTTTTTTTTAAATTACGTTGACCCGGAGATGTTGAAGCTGCATAGATTATTTGTACTGCGCCTATTGTAATCAACCAGGGAGAAAATAGGGAATGGGCGTGGGGTAATAGTTCCATATTGATCCGAACCAACCCATAGGCTCCCATTTTTAATAAAATTCCAGCTAGAAGCATACAGGTACTATAATGGGCCTCCCCGTGGGTGTCTGGTAACCATGTATGTAAGGGTATAATCGGCGATTTGACAGCAAAAGCAATAAGAAATCCAATATAGAATATTATTTCCAGGGCGGCGGGATACGATTGATTAGCTAATGTTTCAAAATTTAATGTTGGTTCATTAGAACCATATAAACCAATACCCAAAACTCCTATTAATAGAAAAATGGATCCTCCCGCAGTGTACAAAATGAACTTTGTAGCTGAATAAAGACGTTTCTTCCCCCCCCACATGGCTAGAAGTAGATAAACGGGAATTAATTCTAACTCCCACATAATGAAAAAAAGTAAAAGGTCTCGAGAAGAAAATGGTCCTATTTGACCGCTGTACATTGCTAACATCAAAAAATGGAATAATCGGGAATCCCGAGTAATTGGCCAAGCGGCTAAAGTAGCTAAAGTGGTAATAAATCCCGTCAGTAAAATAGGTCCTATCGAAAGTCCATCTATTCCCAATCTCCAATAAAAATCAAAAAAATGGATCCATTTATAATCCTCTGCTAATTGGGTTAATGGATCGTCCAATTGGAAATGAGAAGAGAATGCATAGGTTGTTAAAAGAAGCTCTAAGGTACATATACATATAGTATACCACCTTATTACTTTATTTCCCCTATGAGGTAGAAAGAAAATAAAAGAACCTGTCAATATCGGCAAAACTACAATTATTGTTAACCAAGGAAAATCGTTCGTGGTAAAGACAAGATACACTTGGACAAAAAACCCGTGCTCAAAAAAAATAATAATATTATTCTATTTTCGATTTTTGAGTACGGGTTTTTGTCGATAAAAAAAATCAACTGTATTCAAAATGGATTTAAGTAGTTTTTTCTGGAACGTATTAATAAGCTAGACCCATGCTTCGAGTTGTTTCATGCCATAAATAAACTCGAACGCTCAAAAAATCCGTTGGACAGGCGGATTCACATCTCTTACAACCGACACAGTCTTCTGTTCTTGGAGCAGAAGCAATTTGCTTAGCTTTACATCCATCCCAAGGTATCATTTCTAATACATCTGTTGGGCAGGCTCGAACACATTGAGTACATCCTATACAGGTATCATAAATCTTTACTGAATGTGACATTGGATCTATAACTTTTTGAATGCCATAAATTTTCGATCTAGTAAACTTATAAATGAATCATATATTTAGACACCAGATGAATCAATGACTTTACCAGAATTTTTCCAATCACTCGAATTCTGGATCGACTCATGAGATTGGGCCAAGATACTTTGATTTTTTACTTTTTTCTCAAATCTACATATCATACATGCTATGCTGATTTCAATTCATACTAATTGAACTTTATGATAATTTAAATTGATGAATAGTCTAATTTCTATATTGATATTACTTAATTTATTCATTTTATTTATTCAATAAATTAGATTGATTGATACGAGTTGATTTTCTGTTACGATAAATTGACGAAACAATAGCTAACCCAATAGCGGCTTCGGCGGCTGCAATAGCTATAACAAAAATTGAGAAAATATCTCCTTTTAATTGTCGACTATCAAAAAAATCCGAAAATGTTACGAAATTTATATTAACTGCATTCAGTATAAGTTCAAGACACATAAGGGCCCTAACCATATTTCGGCTCGTGATCAATCCATAGATACCGATAGAAAATAAATAGGCACTCAAAACAAGTACATGTTCGAGTATCATTGACCAGCTCCTTATTAATTTGGATTCATTTCAATATGAACAACAACTCAACCGAGTCGATTTACTATAATAAGTACAAAGCAAGAGAATGGCATTTGGCAATAGATAAAATTTTTTTTTTATAGTCTTCAAGTCGAATTGAAGATAAATGAATTTGATAACACAGAACAGGGTTCAATTTGGATTGCTGGTAATGGTTAGTTAGAAAGATTTATCATTGCCGAGCAACAGCAATTGCACCTATCAAAGCAACTAAAAGTATTATTGAAATGAATTCAAATGGAAGAAAAAAGTCGGTTGATAAATGAATTCCAATTTGTTGACTATTACTTATCAAATCTTGTTCTATAATCTGATTTGATTTTGTCGTCCAAATAATTCCGTACCAAGACGTATCTAGAATAGTACTAATTAGTGAAACAAAAATACTTGTACAAATCAACGAAGTAATCCCATCGCCAACAGTCGAAAGGTTCAAATCTTTGTAATATTCTGAACCATTCATGAACATTACAGCAAATATGATTAAAACATTTATAGCTCCCACGTAAATAAGGAGTTGTGCGGCCGCTACAAAATTGGAGTTTGATAAAATATAAAATAAGGATATACAAACAAGAACCAATCCCAACGAAAAGGCAGAATAAATTGGATTAGTAAATAACACTACTCCTAGACCTCCTACTATAAGACCTGATCCCAGAAAAACTAAAAGAAAATCATGTATTGGTCCAGGCAAGTCCATTTTATTTTAAAGATAAATAAATCGAAATGTTTTGCATGATTTTATTGACCCGACCAGGAAATTTTTTATGATATCCTATATGCTCCTAATTGAAATAGTAAATTCTAATCGACTGGTTTAAATTCACAAATTGATCGAGGTAGAATTAGTGGACCAATACCCTTTTCACTCAAAAGAAAAAGGTCGTTTAGGTTTAGTTCGAAACTTTATTTAATGATATAGAATTACGTATATTATATATAGCTCAATTCAAATGGTCAGAATTTCTAGTTATTGACCAAGAAAAAAATAAAGAACTCATCCCTTTAGATTAGATCCAATTGAACCTTGATAATTGCAAATTACTCTTTAATCAAAATCAAAGAGTTTTTCCATTTTTTTTTTATTTTATTTGAGGCGAATTCAAAATTGTTCGAATTGTATAATCGTCAATTACTGACATTGGTAAACGACCTAAAGAAATTTGATTATAATTCAATTCGTGACGATCATAAGTCGAAAGTTCATATTCTTCAGTCATTGATAAACAATTTGTTGGACAATATTCAACGCAGTTACCACAAAATATACAAATTCCGAAATCAATACTGTAATTAAGCAATCGTTTCTTTCGAATACCAGTTTCCAATTTCCAATCAACAACGGGGAGATTTATAGGACATACACGAACACATACTTCACAAGCAATGCATTTATCAAATTCAAAATGGATTCGCCCACGGAAACGTTCCGATGGAATTAATTTTTCATAAGGATATTGAATAGTTACAGGTAAACGGTTTGCATGGGATAAGGTAATCATGAACCCTTGACCGATGTACCTTGCAGCTCGTACTGTTTGTTGGCCATAATTCATGAACCCAGTTACCATAGGGAACATATCGTAAAGATCTATAAAAATTTTATGTTTGTTTCTTTCTCTTGTTTGAGAGAAGTTGTAAATAGAGACTATCGTATTTCTTTTTTTCCTTTACAGTGAAAGGAGTTGGAAAGAAGTTGTTAATAATAGATTACCGAGAGAAAGGGGTAAAAGAAATTTCCACCCAAGATTTAATAATTGGTCCATTCTTAGTCTAGGTAAAGTCCATCTTGTTGTGATAGAAATGAACAAAAACAAATAAGTTTTAGCTAATGTAATAAAAATACCAATTGTCGTGCCAAAAACTCTACCTACTTTATTTATTTCCAATAGCTCAGGAACAAATATGTACGGAATAGAGATATTCCAACCGCCCAAGTACAGAACTGTTACAAATAACGAAGAAACTAATAGATTTAGATAGGAAGCGACGTAAAATAAACCGAATTTTATACCTGAATATTCGGTTTGATAACCTGCTACTAATTCTTCTTCTGCTTCTGGTAAATCAAAAGGTAATCTCTCACATTCTGCTAGGGAAGAAATTAGAAAAACAATAAATCCTATAGGTTGACGCCACAAATTCCATCCCCAAAAACCATATTTTGATTGGGCCTCAACTATATCAACTGTACTTGAACTGTTAGATAATCATAGTCGGTGATAACATCACTGTTCCCATCGCTATTCCAAAACCGTACATGAGATTTTCACCTCATACGGCTCCTCGGGGGGCCATAAATAAATTTAATTTAAAAGGACCAGGTCAGTATTATTTATCTTGATATGGTTGTAGTATAAATATGTATAATAAAGATAAAGTCAAAACCTATTCGAAGGTCCCGAATTAAACCAATGGAATTCTGTCTGCTCTATGTTATAATAATAACTAAAAAAGTGCTTCGGAATTGATCTCGTCCTTTAAGAATTTAAATTTTTCTTTCTTGTGAGTAATAACTTAATCATTCAATAAACTACTCCTTGTAGAAATATCTATTGATATTTCAACCCATCCTTTTTTTACGAACAAAAAATTATACATAACATTATTTCATGAATCATGACACGCTATCTATATGAATAGATGAAAGAATAAAATAAATAAAAAGATCTTCTTTTTCGTTCCTCTTCTTCTTTTTTAAAAGGGGGTTTCAAAAAAGGATTATTTCGTTCTTGATAGTCATTTTTTTTTTATCTGTGGATAGGAGCATACTCTGGATCGGAATTGTGAGGAGTACTGCTTGATCATTTCTACCAACTTAAAGCCTCAATTAGTATTCTTTTTATATTATGAAAAATATCCTTTTGAATAATTTACATAAAAATTTCCATTACTAATCCTTTATGTATTTTTGTGTTCCTAACCATCCACTTATTTTTATTCAATCATCCGTTATAGTACTACAACGAAAGGATAATAAAAACTATATACGGTTGATCTTTTTAGCCCGCTTCAAGCTAGGTTGACTAATCAACCATTCTTGGGGTAAAGATCTTGCTTATCTTTTTATTTTCTTTTAATTCTTGTACGTAGGATATGAGACTCCATTTTTTGACTGCTAATTTAGAAGCTGTTTTCTTTCACTCATATAACTATCTGATTTAGTTCATCAACCTGAATAATGAATAAAACAATGAAGAGATCTATTCAATTTCTTTACTAAAAAGAAAGAAGTAAAGAAAAGTTTATGTTTAACCGAATCGCACGTAGAGATATTGATAACACACAAAGAGTTAATGGAATTTCATAACTAATTGATTGAGCCGCAGCTCGTAGACCACCTAAAAAGGAATATTTATTATTTGATCCATATCCTGACATAAGAAGTCCGATGGGAGCAATACTTGAAATGGCAATCCATAAAAAAACACCGATATTGAGATCAGATAAAACAAGGTGATAGCTAAAAGGAATTACTGAATAACTTAGTAAAATAGATATAACTGCTATGGATGGTCCTATACTGAATAAACGAATATCCCCTCGAGATGGGAGAATATTCTCTTTGAAAATGAGTTTTGTACCGTCGGCTAAAGCTTGCAGAATTCCCAAGGGACCGGCATATTCAGGTCCAATACGTTGTTGTATTCCTGCGGATATTTCTCTTTCTAACCACACAATTACGAGTACGCCTATTGTAATTCCCAATACAAGACTAAAAATAGGTACAAGTATCCATATGATTCCATAGAACTCTTTGAAGGATTCCAATCTGGAAAAAGAATTGATATCTTGTATTTCTGTTGTCTCAATTATCATTTCAACGATCTACTTCTCCCATAATGATATCTATGCTACCTAGTATTGTCATAATATCAGCCAATTTCATTCTTTTAACTAACTGAGGAAGAATTTGCAAATTGATAAAACCGGGCGGGCGAATTTTCCATCTCCAAGGAAAACCACTCTGATCTCCTATTAAAAAAATTCCCAATTCTCCCTTTGGGGCTTCAACTCTTCCATAAAGTTCTTGCCTCGGCAATTCAAAAGTGGGAGAAGGCTTTTTACTAATGAATCGATATTCAAAATCATTCCATTCCGGATCCTTTTCTCTAGCAAAGGATCGGATTTCTAAATTCTCATAAGGACCTCCTGGAATTCCTTCGAGAGCCTGTTGAATAATTTTTATTGATTCTGTCATTTCACTGATTCGGACTAAATAACGAGCTAATGAATCTCCTTCTTTTTGCCACTGGATTTCCCAGTCAAATTCGTCGTAACATTCATACTGATCAACTTTACGAAGATCCCATTGTATTCCAGAAGCTCGTAGCATCGGTCCTGATAAACCCCAATTTATTGCTTCTTCTCCACCAATAATGCCTACCCCCTCAACTCGTTCTAAAAAAATAGGATTCCGCGTAATAAGTTTTTGATATTCAGAAACCGCAGTTAAAAAATAATCACAGAAATCTAAACATTTATCTATCCATCCATGAGGTAGATCGGCGGCTACTCCTCCGATACGAAAATAATTATGCATCATCCTCATACCGGTGGCAGCTTCAAATAGATCATATACTAATTCTCTTTCGCGGAAAATATAGAAAAAGGGGGTCTGTGCACCAATATCTGCCATAAAAGGGCCAAGCCATAAGAGATGAGAAGCTATACGACTCAACTCTAACATAATTACTCTGATATAACTGGCCCTTTTAGGTACTTGAATATTCCCCAACTGTTCTGGTCCATTTACGGTTATTGCTTCTGTGAACATAGTCGCTAAATAATCCCAACGTGTTACATAAGGAAGATATTGTATAACTGTTCTGTTTTCTGCAATTTTTTCCATCCCTCTGTGTAAATAACCCAATATCGGCTCACAATCAATAACATCTTCACCATCTAGAGTAAGGATGAGCCGAAGAACACCATGCATTGATGGGTGGTGAGGTCCCATATTGACTATCATGAGGTCTTTTCTTGTAGTTGTTACATTCATAGGTTATTCCTCGATTCATTCTTTCATGAATTGCTGAAACCCAAAAGAAGTTCATCAAAATTCAAGATCTCCTAAATCAAATAATTCAAGTTCCTTTTCAATTTAACGAGTTTTTGATTCCCGAATATCCAGCCGACTAATTAATTCTTTATAACGTACTTTATTTTTCTTTGACAAATAAGACAGAAGTCGTTGTCGTTTTCCCAGGATTTTACGTAGACCTCTTTGAGATAAATAGTCTTTTCTGTGCAATTCCAAATGTGAAGTAAGTCTTCGTATTTTATTAGTGAAGCTAAATACTTGAAATTCAACAGACCCACTCTTTTCTTTTTTTTCTTCTTGTGAAATAACGAAAATGAATGCATTTTTTACCATAAAATGAAACCTTCTATCCTTTTTTGTTTTTCTTTTTAAAATTCAAAAATTTTACCAATCAGTAAGAATAGTGCGACTAATTTAAATTTTGTATATACAATAATCTTAATTTCTTTATGAACTCCTAATTTTATCAACTATTTTTTTTTTTTTTTTTTTTTCAAATAAAATTAATTAATAATTAATCCGATTTTCAATTTTATTTGGATACTAATGGAAGGGATGGTCTATTTTTACACTACACTAGAAAAATAAGAAGATTCTGTTGATTCATTTATAGATCTAATGGATATTGATACGTGCATTGAATTAGATTCGGGTATGAAAATGAAATGTAAAAAAATGCATGTATGTATCTCTTTCTTTCATATATTAGATAGCGTAGAGAATCCATATGAAAAAAGGTCTTATTGACGAATTTCCAAACGTGGATACATATGTATCCTTACCATACTAAAGCGGCTGCTATTATTGGTATCAAACCAATATCGATTCATACAAGCTAAATCTTCTAATCTATAATTAGGCCAAAGAAAGAACTTTAATTTCATTAGTTTATTTTTATCTCTTTTGCTTTTATCCAAAACTTCACTACAGTTTTTTATGTATTTGAAAAAAACTGGATTTTTATGTATAACATTTCTCTTCCTCGAATAGAAAGAAATTAGAATTCTTAATTCTCTCCGCCGCTTAGTGGATAAAATTTTTTCAGGAACAAAGAAATCAGAATGATTTTTGTCCCTATTTTCGGTCATTCTTTGATGTCTTGCAATGGATTTATCAATTTTTTTTTTAGAAATATAGCTTTTTTCGGGGTATCTTTGATTAATTGGGGGCTTACTCTTATGAACCAATGAAATATTTATCGTTTGATAGATAAGAAATTGTCCGTCATTTTTTATAGACAAAGGAATTGGTTCGATAATTAATATCCCTTTTTTCATTAATTCTGTAAGAGTTAAATCCTTGTGACTCATCAGAATATCCAAACTCATTTCTCTCCTTTGAATAGAGGATATCGCAATTTCTTTTGGATTTATCAATCTAAGCAGGAGACAATATACTTTGATATTATTGATTAGTCTTTCATTTACAGAATTATCCCATCTCAATTGAAAACGGAAATACCCTTTTAGTAAGGAATCAAGCTCTACTTCTGTGTGGCTCTTGGATTGCTTTTTCTTTCTCCGTTTTTTTGAACCGGCATAATCTTCTTCAATATCTTTTTGTTGGTTTGAGAGAACGGATCCAAGATTCTCTTGGTTTTGTGCATCTGATTCAAGATTATCTTGGCCCGCGGATTCTTTTTCTTCTTGATTTCGATTCTCTAATTCAATTTTTTTTTTTTCATTTGATAATATAAAAAGATCGCCCTTTTTCTTTTTATTTCTATTTTGATTTTCACTAAGATTTTCATTTTCATTCCAATTTGAAAGAAGTAATTTGATTGGTATGATCCACGGTTTCATTTTATATGTATTATAAAATAGGATAAATTCTGGGAAGAACCAAAGTTTCAGATTCGATATGGGAAGACTTAGTATTTCTTCATTCATTCCCATCCAATCAAAAAGTTTTTTTTTCTTGGATGGTTCGATTCCTTGATTTTGATAGATTGTAAGATAAGAAAGACCTTTTTTAGTAATTTTGTCAATTGGTTGATAATTATTAAACCCAGTCTTCGCATTTTTATTCCCATTGGTATCTATCCAGGACTCAATATCGACTTTCTTTCTAAGACAAAAATGGAAAATTTTCCAATCCAAATATTTTCTATCGGAAAGTTTCTCCAGATTCATAATATCCTCTTCTCCTAGATAATTGTTGATAGGACTAAGAGGAATAAGACCTCCTGGAATATTATATAATATACCCTTATCTATATTGTAATCATAAGAAATTTTCTCTTTATTATTTATACGTAACGGTGATGCATAAATATATGAATGCTTTTTATTTTCATAATTAATAGATTTATGTGACAAAAGGCCGTACTTATCGTATTTTTGAAAGTTATATTTTTGATTCGGTAATGAATTTGCTTCAAAATCATTTAATTTTTTGTAATGAATTAATTGATCTGTTTTTTCATTAGAATCCCTTTTGTTTAAATCTTTATTCTGATCCACACCTTGTTGATTGATTTTAGTTCGCCATTTTTGAGCTACTAAGCGATACCATCTAATCGGGGATAAACCATATTGATAATGACCTCTTAACCAGTTTTTCCATTGATTCATTCCCGAATTCAAAAGATCTTTTTGTCGTAATTCCGAATGAAATATTTCTTGTTCTTCGAAATAATTCTTTATTTCATTCTTAAGAAAAAGAGAAGTTCCGTGATATTCAAGAACATAGCTTAACCTATCCAGTTTAATAAGTTGGGTTTGGTATAATTTGTAAAATACATATGCTTGTGACAAGGAGGATAAGTTAAAAATTCTTTTTGAATTCTTATTACTAATATCAAAAGCCATCTTTTTTATAGTTGAAATAAAGGGAAGTGTATTTTTATTTGTTTTATTAATTTTTTCTTTATTTGTTTCATTATTGGAAATGTATTTATCAATAATTTTTTTTGATAATTCAAAAAAAAGTTGTGTATTGATCCTCGGAATATAAATGATAGATAGAACGATATCTATATATATCCTTTGAATTACAAATTTTATAAAAAAATACGATTTACGGATGAATCTAACATTTCCTCTTTTTAATTTCTGCGAAATATTTTTTATTGGTAGTACTAGTTTAACAGGAGAACTTCTTTTATTAGAACTAATATTTATTTTATTATTTAGTTCCGGAATTAAAAATCCCTTCTTCTTATCTTTTGTAATTTTATCTATTTGATTCCTGATTGTGGTTGTTCTATCAGCCAGATCTTTCATTTTTTTTTCTGTCAATGAATAATCTTTCAAATCTGTCAATCGAATTTGAATGGAAGATTCATGAATCATCCGATTACTCATTATCAAATTTTTTTCTTTTTTAGTTTCACTCAATTCAGAGAGTTCTCTAAATCCAAAGAATCGAATTGGATTTATTTTTGAAAGTTCTTTTATTATTCTTTTTACAACTAGAATGACCCGTTTTTTTGTTTCTTTTGAGATGTTTCGAAAAAATTTTGTTCTTTCCTTTAAAAACTGTCTAACTAGAAAAGACTTTTTTTGCAATTTTCTAATTTTTTTTTGGAGTTCTTTGAAAATGGGTTCAAAAAATGAACGTCGGTTTCGGGGAGAACCAAAAGGAAGGTCAGTTTCCATTCCCCAAACTGTTAAAAAACAAAAATCGTTTTTTTGTTTTTGTCCTTTTATTTTCAGTTTCAACGGATTTTTTTGAGGAGATTGTAGCTTAGACCTATGCCAAGGTTTAAGGCAAAAAGGAAATAGAATCTTTATCTGAATACCGTCTGTCAACCAATTTTTTGGAAATTCTGTTTCTGATAATTGAACACCGTTATAGGTACATTTAACATGCATTTCTTTATTCCAATCTTTTAAGTCTTCGGACCATTCGGGAAATTGAAATAATAACATACGGGCTATATTTTTAGCTATTATCAATGAAGGTAATATAATATATTTTCTAAGAAACGATTGGGTTACTAATGCGAAACCTCTTATTGTTTGAGCACATAGAATGGTATCCCAGGCTTCTGCTATTTCTATTCGAGCTTTCTCTTCTCTTTTGTATTTTTCTATTTTTTCTTCCTCTTTTCTTTTCTCACTTTCTTTTCTCTTTTCCTCTGTATAATCCGAAATTTGTAATTTTTTTGTTTTTTTATCTATCGGGTTTTTAAAAATGACTTTCACTAACTCGGGGATTTTAAAAGAAAAAAGTGGTTTGTTTATTCTATCCAAAAAAAGAGGGGAATGCACATTTGCTTGAAATAGCTGCCAGGTAACAGTTTTACGTCTTTGAGCACGCATGGATCCTTTTATTATGTCTCGACGAAAATCTGATTGTTGCGAATAACGTATCAAAGCCACTTCCTCTGTTTGATTAGGATCAGTAGTATTGGGCGTATTAGTATCAGCATTTTCTTCCTTATCAGTAAAAATTACTACACGTTTAGCTTTTCTTGAACGAATCTCATGATCCTCCGCGACGTTTTCTTCAGTTTCTAGTCCTTCCTGTTGTTCTAATTCATCGATTAATTTGTATGACCATCGAGAAACTTTTTTACTGATTTCTTTTATTCCAATAGATTTTTTTAGAATTCTTTTAGCCTTAGAATCCGTTATAACTGGATTGAATAAAAATTTGAAAATTTGTATTTGATCTTCTAAATTTAAATTAATTCTTCTTTGTTCGTCTTCTGTAACTCCAAATAAAGAAAGTTTTTTTTCTCTTGATAGTGAATTTCTATCAAACGTATCTGTTTTTTTTTCTAATTTGTTTAAATCAGTAGTTAAAAGTAGACCATGAATCTTATTTATCCAATCCGTCTCTATGAAATTGTTTATTAAATTTTGATTTGAGTTTGAGGATGAAGATGAAAAAAAAATTTTGATCTTTCCGCGATGAGGCCCAGTCAAAAAAGGATCATATATTTTAGGCAAGTAGTTTTTTTTAGTCTCATCATTATACAATCTAATTCTTTTTTCGAGCACATTTCGAGTAATACATCCTTTATCGAGAGCTTCAATTCTATTTCGAAATTCTGTACGCAGGTTGTTCTTTTTTTGTTCATTCGTATAAGTCCAATGATCAGACAATTCATCGCTGAGTAGTTTTTCTTTTTCTAGTGGGGAAAGGGCTATTTTTCTTTCTATCATTTCCCAGAAAGTTGACAAGCTGGGTGGATATGTAAAAGCTATCCTTTCTTCTCCGTCACTTGGACATGTATAAAAAAAATATTGTGACATTTCATTTTTTACAGCATTTTCAAATCGATCATTTTTTATATATCGAAATGGACGGTTCCATCTTTTATAGTCGAAAAGAAGAGTCACAAGAGGTTTTTCAAACCATAATAAATATTTATCTTCTGTATCTTCTTTAAATATTTCTAACTTTGAATTCTCTTTATTCCCATCCAGATAAGAACTTTTATAAACTGGGTTATCTTTATAGAATGCCTCTTTAAAGTTGAATTCATGCCCCTTTCCATTTACTCGGATCTCTTCCCTTTCATCGATTTTGTCCGGATCCTCCTTTTCTTCCGAAAAAAG